AAACTGTTCATACTATGAGCATAGTATGCTGGCGGTCAGGCAAATAGGCCCCCATCGTCTAGTGGTTCAGGACATCTCTCTTTCAAGGAGGCAGCGGGGATTCGACTTCCCCTGGGGGTAGGGTATTACGAAAGGAAGTTGATCATGGATTATCAATAAGCAATAAGCCTGGAATGAATTCTTCCTGGGTCGATGCCCGAGCGGTTAATGGGGACGGACTGTAAATTCGTTGGCAATATGTCTACGCTGGTTCAAATCCAGCTCGGCCCAATAATTCGCGGATCCGCCATGAAATAATTTGTTCTCCAGAAATGCCTGATACGGAAGAATAAAAAAGTCACATTTTCTGATATATCCTTTCCCTACCCGCTATTTATTTGCTCTATTTTTTTTTTTTCCTACAAATTCTGATCTTGCTAATGATCTAGATTCATTGAAAAATTGATTATCGATCAATTTTGAACTACTGAAAGGATTATTAGTAATCCGTGCCGCTCTCACTAAAGTGCATATCCTTGTGGATATCAATATATCACTTGCGTCTCTTTTACAACTTTACAACACGGCGACTCTAATCTAAATAGAAAGGGTTTGGTTTGAATGAAATCATAAGAATATGTATGCTGTACGCTTTGCTTTATTTCCCTTTATTTCCCTGGGATTGTAGTTCAATTGGTCAGAGCACCGCCCTGTCAAGGCGGAAGCTGCGGGTTCGAGCCCCGTCAGTCCCGACAGACCCAAATCCAATAAAAAAATACATCAATTCATCTCTCCATTTTCTTTGAAAGAGGGGACAAATAGCAGAATTTCATTCCGAATTCGTATCCTTCAAACAAATATGGGAATTTCCATTTTTTAGTACCTGGGAAAGAGACATATGTGGATTAGTACAATTATGGGTAGCATCCTATTCAGGATTCAAAGGGATACCGTACTGGGTCTAGCTTTTTCGATTACTCCCGATCCGTTTAATGGAATATGGAATAGAGTACCATATGTTCTCTGGGAGCCCATACCAAAATTCTATTTTGTATCGTACAAATGGAATTTAACATAGTTACTTTGATAGAATACTTAAAAGTCTCTTCTTTTAAAATATCGTCTTTTTAGCTCCGATTGTGTGTAACCTCAATTACTAATTTGAATTTGAAACAATCTATCTCATTGCACATTGAACTTTTGATATATTATATGCGTCCCATTACTAATTCAAGGAAAGAGGATATTATTAAAATAAAGATCAAACAAAGATTCCGCCTCTCTTAGCGAAGGAATAAATAATCTTTTTTTTTTACGGGCCTCTGCCGATTCAATTCACTTCTATTGTTTGTTTGGGTTTGTTTGTAATGAATATAAGTGTAAAGGCGATTAGATGAGAGATGATTGTACAAGGAAGGCGGGAGGTTATAGAAAAGAAAGAATGGAAAAGAACGATAAATAAAAGTAAAGAAATTATTGATTGGATCAGGAATCCAATTTTTGATTCGGTATGGATAAAAGATCTTACTATGTTATACTATTCAATTCTCGACGATGAATCGATTTGATAGCCCAGATATTGTTATTCATGATATTGATCCGATTCAATATCATCGAGATGGAATTCATCTCATTGAATTTACAGGCGAAAGATTTATCATCTCTATGGGATTAAATCCCGAATTATTTATTGCGAAGTAAAGAAAAACAAAACGATGAGATTATGGAAGTAAATATTCTTGCATTTATTGCTACTGCACTGTTCATTTTAGTTCCTACTGCCTTTTTACTTATAATATACGTAAAAACAGTCAGTCAAAATGATTAATTTGAATGAAACTTGACTTCTTATCAATGATTGAAGAAAAAAAAATGAAAAGTATTCAAATTTCACGTTTTAAATGAAATGAGCGGACTAGAATCAGTGGTATTCTATGAGATCCGATAGTATAAGTATAAGTATAGTATGGTAGAAAGAAATATATGAATCTTTCTACCATACTATCTATTATTGTTATTGTATAAAGTTGTACTGTATAAAGATTAAAGGTATAGGTTTAATATAGAATAAAGATATGGGCTTAATATAGATCAACCTATAATACTATAATATGTATCTTCATATATGTAGATATCAATTATCTATATGGAATGTACATAGCGTGCCAATTATATTTCTTTGCTTCATCTATTTGATTTGTCTTGGTTGATTCCAATCGATCTGAAATAATCGAAAGGCAACTTTTACGCTTCTAATTCCCTAGATTTCTTATTATTTTCAATAGGAATCTCGGTATCCATCGAAAGAATCAAATCAATCAAGGAAAAACAAATAGTATGGGCTTATTCCTTATTCATAGAATACATTACTTCACTAGAATTCACTAGAATCTAATAGAATTTAGAAATGAAGATATTTTTATTTATAAATTGAATTAAAATTAAATAGTTAAATTAAAATGTCTTTGCAGAATGATCTATAAAACAATTGATACAGTTTTGTTCCTCAACTCAATTAGTAGTACTTCTAGAGTCCACTTCTTCCCCATACTACGAGTGAAAGAGAAAATGTAAAGACTACCATTAAAGCAGCCCAGGCGAGATTTACTATATCCATGTGAATTATGTCCCCTATCTCTATTAATATGAAGAAATTCTTCTATTATTGTTTACTAATAACTAATAATAGTGGAATCACTGGCGCAGAGTCAAAAAGGGATTTGATTTGGCCCAATACCATTGATGAAACAATCGAATAAATCCAATTATAACAAGTTTTTATATGATTTCTAGTAGAATCAGAAAATTAGATACAACCAAAACAAAATATGCAGCGATACCCTTGGAAGTATCAAAAAAATGTTACTAACATATAGGAATAATAAGACCTATTGTTTTATTTCTTTTGTTGCCCTTCATTAAGTCAAAAGTATAAAACTATAGAATCAAGATGGATCGCTATCTATCACATACCCCTATTTTTTTTATTCCCGCTTGATCTAATCCTTACCGTCTCCCCATTGTCGCTATAAAACAATCGAAGTCTATTCGTGACTAGGAGTTACCTAAAAGAAAAATTTTCTTTATATTTATATAAATATTAAAGTACAAGCCAATTATTCATTCAATCTAATACCGATTGAATGACCGAATACTCAGAGACTTTTATGAGTCTGTACTGTATACACTGTATACAAAGTATCTTCCGCCCTTTCGGCAACTACTAATTAGATGGCGATCCAATTCAAAACCCAGTCAGTAGACACTACATTAATAGTGGAAGGGAGTCAGTAAATCTTGATATGGTAGCCCTTCCACTACTATAAACTTTCACTTTCCTTGAATCCTCGACGCAAGGATTTACAGCACGTTAGAGAACAGAACCTTCAAGGGCTTAGAATCAAGCAAATATCAAGAGTCCTTTTTCTCCGCTTGCTTCTGTTGGGGACAAATTTGGCAAGTTCTATCAGCAAAACGGAATACAGAATAAGGTATTTCGAGTCTTTTGTTGATCAGGCGACACCCGGATTTGAACTGGGGAAAAAGGATTTGCAGTCCCCCGCCTTACCGCTCGGCCATGTCGCCAAGACGATACAAAATAGATGAAAATAGTCCCCTTTTGCTTGGATTGTGGGGTTACTAAATTTCTTTTTTTTTTTATTGTACTTGCACCTTGAATCCCGTTTTCCTTAATACCTTTCCTAAAATAAAAACAAAACAAGATGTATTGGATCCATTCCTTCGATTGATTGTATAGTATCTCAAAACACATAATATCGAAAAACTTTCCTTACCTTTTTTCTATTGAAAATCTACATTTTTATTTTCAGTCACAAAAGCCAAAAAAAATGCAGGACAAATCGGAACCATTAACTATTTTTATTGACTGTGAATTCATGAACGATTCTTGGATTTGAATCTAAAATTGTGTTTCCTTAATGATATAAGAAAATCCAAATTGATACATAAGAAATCAGTATTGATTTTTTTTTTCAATAAAAAAGAATCCTTCTCAATTTCAATTATAACAGCAATTATGAGTATATGTAAACCCCAGAACATAAATTGTTACACAGATATCTAATTGGATATCTTATCCGTATATGATTCCTATAGGAAAAATTCATTGAATAGAAATTTTGGAATAGAAATTTTGAAAGAGCGCGACACGAGCTGTCTGCAATAAAGGAGGAAATCTATATCTAGATAGTTATCTGCAATCATATTAGACGAATTCTACTAAAAAATAGGTAAAAATATCTCTCTTTTTTGCGAATTATTATTTTTTTGTTGACCTGAACACGGGAATCTGCGAAAAAGTTAAGTGCTAAAAAAATCAACTTTATATTGTTTCTGTTTATTATGTCCTTATCTCTTTCTGATTATTATGTCCTTATCTCATCGAAGAGATCAAATCCCGAATCCGTTTATTTTGCTGGTATCCAATCGAATTGTAATATCATAATAATGGTAGGAATTGAATCACTTTTGCTTTGATATTCTATACAAAACTCAAAAAGTCTAAGTTAAGTGGAATTTATCAATTCCTTTCCATTTGTATCTGTTACCAATTCCAATTTGAGTATAAAATTCTATTTATTTCTACGTTCATACGTATTTTATACATTCCATATATGGAGTTGGGTAAAATTTCATGTGATTCAGTAAACAGAATCTAAATTCCATCATTGCTAGATCGATCCATATGATTCGATGAAGAATGATCCAATAATGGGATTTTTTTTTTTTTGATAAATGGGAAATTAAAAATGCTCGGGGATGGAAATGAGGGAATGTCTACAATACCTGGGTTTAATCAGATACAATTTGAAGGGTTTTATAGGTTCATTGATCAGGGCTTAACAGAAGAACTTTATAAGTTTCCAAAAATTGAAGATACAGATCAAGAAATTGAATTTCAATTATTTGTGGAAACGCATCAATTGGTAGAACCTTTGATAAAAGAAAGAGATGCTGTCTATGAATCACTCACATATTCTTCTGAATTATATGTATCCGCG